CATCTCTAGTTTTTCGTCTACTTCTTTCATCTCCGCAATAATATACATATTCTTTCTAATAAGAGAAAGTATAGATCTTGAATAAGTTGGCTACGATTAGTCACTTCGGAAGCCGTTAACCAACGCACCGGCTTTTGACTGTCCTTCTAAGGTAAGGAGGCTCAACAAAGGTCTAAGCTACTAGAATGAACGGCACATTTCGGCTTGCTTTAGTCGCTTGCCTAAGAGTGGTGAAAGTGTTATGCCTAGATCGACTAAAAGGGCTTACCAGCTACCTTCCCCTTGTAAAGTCTTGAGCTTGAGATTGAATTCTTCCTAACATACGGCTGTCTTTCATAAGAACAGGAAAGTCTTTACAGGAAGTGATCGAATCAGTACGCCTTGCCATAATGAATGTCTGTTGGAGATAGAGGTATGGCGAAGAGCTTTATAACTTTTCTTATTGGATTGAGAGTGCCCGTTATCTGCCATAGCCGCATGAAGAATTCTGAGAGGAGGTCTTTTCCAATACCAAGCCCTAAAGAGAAGGGATTGATAGATCGCTTCTCACCAGTAGCTAGCCTGTCTACTGTCCCATAGAAGGGGAATCAAGCCCGATTCTATCTTGCTTTCACCTCCGCTGTGAAGGCTCTTATCTCAGAAGGCATACAAAAAGCTCTTCCACGCCTAGCATCGTACTTTCCACTACTCGTGTAAGTCCTCCTTCAGAACAGGTAGGTGAGTCACTCTCCGCTAACCTGGTAGGTGGGACTTGCTCTACTTTGACTTCTTTATTTCATAACACTAGCCAACCAGCGTACCTGGAAGGAGCTGACACTCGTCGAGAGGATAAAGGGTTTTTGATCTTGTCAGATGCTTACAGGATATAGAATCACGTTTCCGGATGAGTTAAGTTCTTGTTCATTTCTCTTTCTAAAAGGGAGTCTCAATGAGACCTAAGAAAGGTAATGAGTCTGAATGCCTTCAGTATATTGTTGCTGGCAACCTTTCACTTAGAAGCAATAATAGGAAGTCCTAGGCAGTCTTATCTTATCTTATGGGCAATGCCCCCTTTGCCGTAAAGAGTAGCCATATCCAGTGCGATCTCCTCATACTCAGGCGTCGCCTCTAATCCCATTTCAAAACTCTACAACCGCTCCGGTCACACTGCACCTTAGAGCTTTAACGGGCCTTTAGGCTAAGGATAGATTGCCTGATAGACGAATTCGTCGACCTCCAATGCTCTAATAAGCTATCTTTCTCCCTGGGCTTCTCCGCTAACAACCAGTCCTGCAACCCGACCGGTTGGACAAGAAGAGCTTCCCTTCCTAGTCCTTGATCCTAGTTACTAGCCTTCAAGGCCGACTGCAATTCAAGGTGGTACGAGCTAGTGCGAACTAACTACTTGAATCCACACCTCAATTGTATTCCTTTCCTGACCTTCAATCAAAGGATTCCACCTGGCACCGACAAATCCCATTCTAGCGGGGAAGAACCACCATCCGGAGAAGCTGCATCTTCAATGGGTAGATCCCCTCCAAGCTTGACTCATAGGATGGGGAAAACCAAGCAACGACCAGCTCATTCACCTGAATTTGGTTGGGGCACAGCGGGTATTGAACATCTAAGTGCGAGCCTACCTCCGCTAGTGATCCCTCTTTCCCTGGAACCAATGGTTACGAATCTGCATCGAACTAACGAAAGAACCCCTGACGGAACTGAATTAGACTAAAGTGCGGAACAACCATGCGGAACCATTTCATCTCATTCCTCTTCACCATAAATAGCTCCATCCAAGCCTACGGCAGCTTATTTCCGATCTCTCCCAACCCCGAAGTCAGACCAGTCTGAGCCGAACCGAGACAATGAACGGCGAATCTCAACCTTTTTTGTTTCATCCTCTCTGGGCATCTAGACGGAGAAAGAAGGGACGAGTGTATCCGGGCCATGATCCGATCCATATTTTATCTGTATATTCCGGCAGAGCATATCGATATCGGGATCCCTCCAAGCCGGCTCTGGGACAGCATCAAAAGTCCTTCGTTCCTCCTTGCAATGAGCAGGGACCAGGGAAGATGTATGAGGCTGGTAAGGTAAGTACATCGATTCATCTCTAGCAGCCAGACTTAGGTCATTAAACCCTTATTCCGGTGTCCTTGGATGAGAATCTTTCTATACTATACGCATGCCTTCTGGCACAACACACACCCACTCAGAAGAGCACACCACCCTAATCCCTAAAGAAGAGAGGGAAAGAGCGGAAAAGCTGGTTTGACGTCAACAGTTCTTCCTTGTTCCGACAAAGAGTGTGTTTCCTTATTCTTTTTTAGCTTTGAGCTTGGTTCAGATTGGACACGTCCTCACTCGTTCTTTTTTTTTCAAGATCTTTGAGCCTCATAAGGATTCTTCTAACTGGTCTGTCCCAGTGCTAATAGACCCACTCCAATCTCGGGAACCTTTCCTGAGCTACTAAAATCTTGGAAATCGACTAGCCTTACTTCTTTCGGGGCTCCATCCCTCTTGACTATATAGGTAGGGGCTTAGCTGCTCCTAGTCAGATAAAAGTTCTCTACTGGGCTCTCGGCTACCCTGAACTACTAAAAACCCAGCCTTTGATGTGCTTGCCCAGCCTCTTCCACTAGAAAGAGCTTCTTCTCTTAAGGCTTCTTGCCAGTAGTGAGAAAAACCTTGCTTATCTATCTTTAGAAAGAGGATAGAGACAAAGATAACTAGATCAATGTCTTCCGTCTTCGTCTGCTAGAACCTTCAAGGAAGATGCAAAAGGCAGTACAGATGATAAGAGCATCTTTGCGTCTTCTCGTCTGGATCTATATAGGGGATCGAATGCATTTGAACTCCTTCTATCTAGCGCTCTCAAGCTGAGGTAACTCGAAGCTTTGAATGGCTCCTGCCTAGCTTCCTTCCAGTGATTAGAGTCTTCTGTTTGCTGTTTTTCATCTTGCTATGAGTGCCTTTACCCTTCTCTAAGAAGCCATAGGACTGTGCTATGAGGGAGGAACCCTTAGGTTTGCGGGGCATTGGATTCAATCCAGCCACAGGTTCTCCCTTTCAAGTAGCATAGACAATTTGTCATTGAAAAGAGTAGAATCTTACGCCAAATGTCGTAGATAAATATACTCAGCCGGGAGAATAACTAGCGCCTGTCTCTAGTGATTATACTAGAGGGATCCTTTTTTCTTATTCTGACTAGGGTAAAGGCACTATCGGACATGGGATTTTTTATATAGAAAATACTCCTCGTGTAAATGGAAGTATGTCACATGGGTGTGGCCTGAAATTCATCCATGAACCACTGCTTCTCCATAGAAAATCCACGAATTTGGCCGAGTTGGCTCTAATTCAATGCCTGTCTCCATCGAGAGTTCCCGGATATGCTGGGAATCCTCTCAAGGATGGAGGTGGTCGTCTAAGAACTGCTGGGTCCAGGGTAATGGCGCCTTCCACACTTAGGTTGATGCTGGCGGAGTGTGTTGGTTTTTTTCTTCTAGTATTTTTTGATGCAGTCAGAACGTCTCATCATATGATATTCAAGGCTAATTGAGTTCTTGCAGCTAGGGCAGCATCCAATGTCTGGCTCGGTCTTCATCGAATGTCAGACTGGTTCAAAGCTGTTCAATGATGGCTGAATCAATGCCATCAGGCTTTCTAGAATGTAAGGGTTCGAAAAGTCAGTTCAAGGGCTCAAATCCTGATATTCTATGCTTGAGGAATGTCTTTGCGGATGATATGCTAGCAGAAAACAAATTGATATGTCAGTATAAAACCTAAGTAAAGAAGATCATTGAAATCCTATTGTTATTGCTTTCACTACAAAAATGAAAAGGATAGAAGCTGGAGACTGGCCTATATTCCTACTAATGTGATCCCCATTACTGAAAATATGTTATACACTACGATATATTGCTCTGATGTTTTTACAACTATCTTTTTTGAAGCAGATAGTTCACAGTGCTCATTCTATCGATACTGGGAAAGAAAAAAAAAGAATGTTTACACTCAATTTTCATTACGAAGATGTATCACGTCAGGATCCGTTGCTCAAACCGAATCACGCCAACGTTATGGAAGTTCCTGGATCGTGTAAAATAAGAGTAGTACCAAAGGCAGCACCCTCTGATTTCATAATAAAAAATGGAAAATTGGCTATGGAGATTCCGTGCGGTCAGAAATTAATACAGACACAAAGGGCTTCGACAGGAAAGGAGTTTCGATCCAATCCATTCTTGGGAAAAAATCAAGACAAAAAAGGATATGTCAGTGACCTAGCACGGCAAAGCACTCTCCGAGGGCATGGAATGTCTCATTTTTTGGTAAGAATCTCCGCAGTAATGTCTCTGTTAGATTTTCCGGTCGAAATACGGGAAAAGTCCATTCAATTCTTGATGGAAATGGAGTTTTGCGAATTCTCCCCGGAACTGGAAGATCATTTCGAGATCTTCGAACATATTCGAGGGTTCAATGTCACTATTGTAACTTCGGCCAACACACAAGATGAGACTTTACCACCGTGGAGCGGCTTTTTTCAAAAAGATGAGGGGGAAAGTCAGTAAGATGTCGGAGAAGCAAAATATACGAGATCACAAACGTAGATTGCTCGCGGCTAAGTATGAATTGAGACGAAAGCTTTATAAATTTGTAAAGATACCGATCGATCTAGTGATATGCGGGACAAACATCGTTAGAAGTTGTCCAAGTTGCCAAGAAAGAGTTCCTTTGCACTAGTAAGAAACCGATGTATTTCCACGGGTCGCCCTCGTTCCGTATATCAGTTCTTTTCTTTCGAATTTATCGTCTCGTTTTTCGTGGATTAGCATCTCGAGGTCCTTTGATGGGCATAAAGAAATCGTCTTGGTAGCATCAAACCAATAGAACAAGGGTTAGCTCTGCAGCTGGTCTACAAGCAAGGTAAGTAGGTCCATGCGACCGGCCCCGGATGTACCCTTTAGCCGCGAGGGGAACCGGGTAAACAAAGTCGCGATCAGAATGAATGGTAGTTCGCTGGGCCTGTCTTTTGCTCCCAGAGGTGCTGGTTCGAATCCAGTTCGCGACAAGTACTCATACTAAAGTGTGCTCCGATAGGTATTTCCACTGTTCGATACCTTTTCGTGATGACTGTTCCCTGCTCCATTATCAGCCAACGGCTCTAACCGCTTCTATTGGCTCAGTTGGATGGAGTACATCTTTGTGCGAGACAGTGTAGGAGTTGAGATCCAGTGCGCTTAAACTCTTCTAAGAAGGAATGATTACCTGGTAAAAGCTTGAAGCTATACCCTTTTCATTCAAGTTGAGCTTCGATCCTAGAGAAGAAAGAGAGAGGGTTTACCAGCAGTGTACACCTTCACCCTCTGCTAGTTGACTTATGAGCCCTCCCCTCTAGGCTGACAGCTTGCAAGTTAGTATGACATCCAGTAGGAAGTCTATCTTTTCGGGATGCAGGGGCAATGAAACGAGATGGGATGTTATATAGAATATAGGTAGCTTATGTGCATGTTAGTGAAATACCTGGTTGTCGAGTCATTCAGCTAATGTATGATTCCTAGTTCGATCAAAAAAGCCTTAGAAAAAAGGACAGGGAGCTCTAGCCTATTTCAATTTCCGGATCTAGCTCAAAAAAAATTACAGCGCTGGGAGAAGAACTGCGGATGTGTACGGGCGTAGGTAGGCCAGTCAATAGACTCTCTTTCTCTCAGCAGAAGCACTGGACAACTTGACTCAATCACATACTAGGGACCCCTCTTTCTAAGTTTGGTAGTCTCTCATCTATAGAGCTGGGTAGAAGGAATGTACCGAACGAAGTTGCTAAAGGCTGGCATCCATCCTTCCATTTGATCAAAGGCATCAGAGCATAAGTAATTCACTCGAAAGGAGAAGAGCGTCAAGCAGCCCCAACTCTAGCTCCGTAGAGCAGGAGAATGCTCAGGTCCGTCTACGTGTGATTCCTCATTTTCTTCCTAAAACGTGAGGTGAGCTGCTGATTCTACTCTTGGAGTTACTCAATATAATGCTTCCTGAAAAGGATTTGAACCAAGAAAAGAAGAAACCCCCGGACTAGAGCCTTCAGTGCGGGTGGTCAGGTGAGCCCTAAGAAAATTGGCTTAGAAAAGATGAGATAGGGTGGATGATTGATTGGTACCGGTTAATGATGCGATGGGTCCTAATCAATGTGATTGGCATAGTTCACTTTTAGCCCCAGCAACATATAGCAGTTGCATTTGACCGAGTTGAAGCAGCAGATCCAACCAATCCGTTGACCAAGTGAAGGCTGCATAGGCACTAGTCACGAACGTCCAACTCGAAGCAGCTACTTCACCCCTGGAACAAAGCAGTGGTCCTTCTTCGACCTTCCGTAAGACCACCCCTTCTCCGCACTCAAGTTGCTGTGAGTGAAGACTATCATGCCTGTTTCATGAGCAAACTAACTACCTTGTGAAGCAAATACACCCTCATAATCACATAACACTGCCTGCCTGTGTGAACAACCACCAGCTTCAACAGCTACGCCTAATCAATTACTGTTAGGATAAGCGAAATCGAAGAGGTTAGTTAGAAGGTAAGGCACGGAGTGATTAACTAGTTGCGGGTCTTTTGTATCATGGGCCACAGCTACTTGGGTAGAGACCGCTGAACATCATTTGGGCAGGCCTAAGCCCATATAGATTCTGGGTAGCCCCATAGAAAACTAGTATACAAGTAGGCCACATCGCTGTAAGCATCAGCCCCAGGCAATCTTTCTGGTGTGGGTAGTGGTTCATTGGAAACTATTTCAGGTTCCGGCTCATCAACCTGAAGAATGGTTTAATATACTTCATGGAAAAAGGATAGCATAAAAGAAAGAAGATATGGCTTTGCAAGAGACATGATATGTTTGAGAAGGGATAAGGTACGTAAGTCAGTCGCCTTAATTCCTACAGTGCGAGAGGTACGAAGTAAGTCGAGTGAAAGGAGAGGGATCTGGCTTTGATAGGGCTGAAAGCTTTGTCAATCGGGTAGCAGAAAGAGGTTGGTCCACAGGTACCTGCCATAGCTTTCATCCGGGGGAGCCTACCTGCCCAGTCATGTCGGTATAGAAGTGTCATAGAGATGACTACTGATAGTTGAAGTAAGGAGTCTGAACCTTCATCTTCTGACGCCAACTCCAAGCATTAGTCGATTAGCAGGGTTTCAGTGCTGAGTTTACATACTGGGTCTCCGAGCTGAAGAAGGTCTCCGAAAGCCCTCTTTCCTGCTTCGAGTAGAACCTATTTTCAGTCTAATGCCACATCTGACTCAACAGCTCCTTCTTCCTCTCCTCTGAGAACTCTACTTTGATTCCAGCCTCAACTACTGGTGTGTCTTCTGCTTCCCTAGTGGCATCTTCACTCATGACAGACTCAAGCATCGAGTCTTCATCGCTGTCACAGGCTACGGCTTTGCAGTCCTACACCACTGCATCAGGTTCGTTGTCCTTTGTTCACCCGAAACCATTGTTGCTCGGTTCTCCTTTTTCAAATGGGAAGGCTTCCCGGACAATCAACGTAAACAAAGACTCAACCTAAGCTAAGGCTCTTTCCCTCTGTGGTTGTTACGAAGATACTACGTGGATAACAAAGAGTAGTAGTACTATCCGTACGTAATAGGAAGAGTTCTCCTACCAAAAAGTATTTGAGAATACCCTGAAGTAACGAGCTAACGAAAGGCTTAGAATCAATGCTTTGACCGGGAATGTCGAATCAAAGAACGTATTGTGCTAGGTCCTAGTCATTCTTACTGACTTAGCTAATTCAATTCTTTCTTCTGGGAAGCCCTTTTTCTAATGAGAATTCAATACCTTTCTAATGAGATGTGATCTGTCTAGGGCTAGCTGAACTAAGCCTCATCTGAGGAGGAAAGTTTGCAGCTTGATTCCTTCTTAGTTTTGGGATATGATTCTTCGCATCTCGAAACAAAAGAGGTTTTGCTCAAAGGCTGACGTAGAAGAGTTTCGGTATTCAAATGATCTCTTCCTATTCCACGACATTTATTGGATAACTTATCCCAAGGAGTGAAGCTACAATAGACCCAATTCATGTTCCTCCGTCAAGATCAAGATGAAGGGGGGGAGGATGAGATCTTTAGGCTGGTTAGTGGGGGTCCATGGCTAAGATGGAATCTTCACCTTTGCTTTCAAGCTATCAAAGCCGGGAACCAAAGACGTTTAGGATCGATTCCTTATTCCCCAAAGGGAGTTGTTTCCGACCATCCTAAAGAGAATCAAGATATCCCAGGAACCGGAAGAGACTGCTCAGGATGAATGTCTGGGTAACAAAGCCGAGGAGGTGTAGTCAAGGAGATAACTCCCGAGGAGAGGGGGTTGAATGGCCAGAGGGTGGAAAAGTGTGGTAAGGGGGAGGGAGGCGACCCTTGCTGTATCAGAAGATCGAGGTACGTAGTTCTCGAGCTTTGCGAGAGGATGGAAGGGAATAGATAATTTGCGTCTGCTCTCACAAGTCGGTTCAGGGAGAAAGCCGTTTCGCTTTAGCTACCCGTATAGAGAGAAGCGAGGCAAGCAAATAGTCCCGCTCTGGTCAATGAAAAGACTACTAAGACTGATAGCTATGAGACTGCTAGTGGACGGAGAGGACTGAGTGCACGTTAGCTTGAAGCCTATAGCTATTGAGTTTGATTGCTGGCTTGAAGCGCAGCGAAGTTCTCTATGTGTCCGATAGGTCGCTTGTTCGAATTTCTATTTCTAGTAGGATTCCCGGCTAATCCCCTTCCCTTATCATTCTGGTCTTGGATCACACCTACTAACTAGTGCGCTGCGACGAGGACTCTACCTGCCTCTGCCTTTGGACCCGGAAGCATGGGTCTCTTGGCTATAGTTAGACAGTCAAATCCGGTACTTGTATCGGGCGCACCTTCACCTTTAATTAAGTGAGTGGAGACATGTCTGCCCCTCTCGCTATCGGTGGATAAAACTGACGGTCTGATCTCTTCTCCGCCTCCTTAGCCAACCAAGCAACTCGACGTTGTCGCCACCTGTAAGAAAGATAAGGCCAAAAACTGGACTAAACAACTCTGCTATCGCTCCCGGCGCGGGATCTTCCAAGTGAGCCTCATCTAGACTATGTTAATTATTTCCGCTACTCCTTTTGAAAGACAAGAGTGCTCACCTTTCCTTTCTACTTTCATACCTCAACGAAAGAACTAGGGCTCTTAGATCAACTACACCCAGGGGCGAGACAGGAAAGAGAGGAACTGCACCAACAACTAGATTATAAAAGATGGAAGGTCGCTAAGCCTGATTACAGCACGAGTGAGGAATGAAGCTGATTGCCCATTTCAAACCTCGGGCTAAACTGCTGACTGACGAAATGACTTCTTAAGTGAAGAGTAACCTCTAAATCCCTCCAACACCAGCTTATTCAACACGACTGGGGAGGAGCTACTGAACTCCTACTGGCTTAATGGCATTCCTACTGTCACTAACGGACTAGAAGCATGACTTCTTAGCTGGCTTACTACTTCCGGGACTATCGCACATGACAGGAGCTGGTTTGCTAGCTTATTATTGGACTGATTTCCGGGTACACAAGTTCGGGCTTGCAATGGAGCTGGCTATACTTGTTATGAAATGGGGAGGAGGGAACTAGGCCTACTAAACTCTACCTCCACTACGGTATAGCTTCAACTGGATTCCCCACTATACACTACGAGAAGGGTATTGGCCTTTCCCGAAACAAAGGCACTTGCTGGCATGAAAACTTCCGCTCGTACATACTTTTCTTTCCGTTTCAACTTCAACCGCTATCTATAACATCTAAAAAGCTGCTAAAGCCCTACTCGCCTCAATTACATCGAGCCTAGCTTTACGGGTCAAAACCAACCCCATTAGGGGCTATGGAAAGAGACGCTTCCTTGCTTCAGGGACTCTCGAGAACGAATTGGGACTGAGACTTCCCTACCACTACCCTTTCTCAAGCTGTAAATGGGGAACTTGTTTTTGGAACTGCCTTTGATCTTAGGCTCGCAGCGACTAGGTGCGTACCCTTGAAACTATATCGGGGACGAAACTCTTCTTTTAACGCCCAAAGATAGGCCTCTGCAGCCCTTTCTAATGAAGATGGTGCATAGGCCTATCGAAAAGCTGTTGTCGTCATTTCTGCTCTTTGCATCTTCCCCGACCCCTCGTCACTGCTTTCTGATCATGTCTCTTAGAGAGAGAATCTTGTGAAGCTGAGATGTACAATCTGAGGGAGTCAGGTCTTTTTCAATTGAATCACTAGTCTACTTATTCTCACACGAACGATTACTTTAGGGGAAGACAACGGTTTCTGTTTTCTTCATATTCAGGATGACCTTTCTACCCCACTGCTAATGTGGATTACTCTTATGTAGGATAGGTAAGGCACCCAGTACTATTAGCTAGTTTCTACCCATCTCTCTAGGTTGGCATCGAGGGAGTGATCCCTAGATCATGAGACTTGGTTAGTCTCGTGGATGAGGTCCGGGACCTTTATTCTACTGTAAGTCCCATAAAGGTACAGAAAGCATCAAAGCAGAGGAATAGCTATCTTTGATAAAGAAGAAGAGCAGCAAAGCAGCTAAGCAGGAATGAACCTTGTCTAATAGTATACCTTCTTCGATCTCCCGAGGAAAGACTCCCAGGTAGCAGTAGGCAAGTAGTTAATCATATCCCATTCTCTAACTATAACTCCGAGTGAGCTTTTCAAGGCTATGACGAGGTGCGAAGCGAAGCAAGGGTCCCAATTCTCCTGCAGTTTCGGAAGTTGGCTTCCTTTACCGAGGTTAGTTAGTTTTCTAGGATTTGCATCCGGGTTAGCTCCTTTTCCTTGAGTCCAATGAGGATAAAGATTGAGTAGTCTTAGCCTCTATCTCCCCAACAGCTTCAACCTATCTTACTATGCTGTTGTTCTTTGAAGGTAAGAATAGATTAGGACAGGTGGAATGGATTCCAGCAGTAGGATGTTAGGCATCAGGGTGTGCTATCTTAGAGAGGGCCTTTCTAACATCCCGAGTTAGCCCTAGTTTCCTGCTGCTAAACTCTTCCCCGCTTCCTTTCCTTTTTCTAACACAGACTGAGACGGTGTTGACGAAGTTGCTTCTAGGATCCTAGCCAAAGGTTTCCCAGGAAGTAGTAGCCCCTGAGGAAGCCGAAGGCATACCAGATAAGGATAAGTAGAGTTGGTATTGAGTTCATGGAAGACTCATAAGAAAAGGTATTCAGTCTGATAGTGCTTTAACTCATCCCGTCATTTATTAGGATTGAGAAGGCAATCGGACTTAAAGAGAAGACTTAAAGAAGCTAACAGCAGATGTGAGTTGTAGCTAACAGGTAATCCAATATTCAGAATGTGAAATTAAGTCACTCTGGAGGCATGATTATATGATTGAATGATTCAAGCCTGCTAATCCGAGCTAAGAACAGGAAATGTCAGTGACTTAAAGGAGTGAAGAGAGCATTAGAGAGTAGTGATTCATGGTTGATGCATGGGAGAAGATACAAGGGAAGCTAGCCGTCAGAGATTCTTGCTAATCAACAAGTGACGCATTCCTTTCCCCTGGTTCTGCTAGCTCACCTCCTAGCGTGCCTTATTAACTAACTTACGAGTGACTCGCGCATTATCCTTGAGCTACTTCTTTCCTTGCTTCTTAGTTTGTCTAGGAGCAGGAGTAAGAAGTCATAAGTAGTGGTGAATCCGTCTAGCTGTCAGCTTAAATGGTAGTTGTTTATTCTCACCCGGTAGCTGCTTTTAGTGAATAATATCTCTTGCTTGGAGCTTCCTTCGACCTTTTCGAGAATGATGTATTCCTTTCTAGAATATCCTATTCCCCTCAATAGGAATTCTCTCTCTCTCGCCGATGCTATTGAATCCGCTGCTATTTCATATGAGTCACTATCCAATTCCATAACAGAAAGAGATGGGACTAGAGCTTTTGGCTTTCTATTTGTTGGCATTCAATAAGCTCGTTGCGTTAGAAAGAATAGGTTTGAACTCTTGTTGCATGGTACGGTCAGAGAATAAGCGTATGAAGAAGAGTTTCTAGGCACTTTTCAAAGGATCTCCTTCTCAGGGTGGAAAGAAGTACGCAATAAAGTAAACTGTCCTTTCAAGGGAAGTCGAAAGCACTGACCTTGGTCCAATTCACCCATAGGAGGAAAGAGAGGTTTTTCTATTATAAGGAAAAGTTTATTCTCGGACTTTCAGTAATGCCCTCTCCCCTTTGGTCCTCTTTGGCTGTGTCCAAGTGAAGTGAAACTCGGGAATGAAGCAGATAGGTCTCAGTCGAAGGCATGAAGCGATGGGATGATATGGAAGAAGATTCAGTGATCCCAGCAGGGTCAATCTCATAGGGGAAGTCCGCTAGTGCACTTAGCGGCTTGAAAACGACTTTATAAAGGTGCGGAGCGAAAGCAGAAGCTATGGAATGTGGATCGGGATTAGAGCAAGTTCCGTTCTGGGTGAATCAAGAAAGGAAGTTCCGGGAGTTCTGTTTGCCTAGTTGGAATCGAAGGAGAAGGTGAGGCATTGCCGATCATGCATGGATGAGAGACCCGGCATGAAGGAATGAACAAGATAATCAGGGGCAACTGTCAGCAAATCAAATAAGGCTTTACTTTTTGGAATTAGAGAATAACTTCTTCGCGTGAGCGGCGTACGTACAAGGCTGTTCGGACTCCCCCCCTCTTGTATGAGGTGCGTTGCCATCGTCTCTTTCCCCTTTGCCAGGTTACGCGGCATGGATTCGCCGATTGACGAATCGGATCTTGGCTCGCTGTCCCACCGACGAACCAGTCTAGAAGTCGAAAGGGAAGGCAATAGAAAGGGGTCTCCCTCTCTTTGTCTTCTTCTCGCCGCTTTTCTCGTCCATCCTGCCCTGCGCCGCTTACAGATTCAGTTGCAGGTATCTAAGCATCCATTAGTTAAGGGGGTTGGGGCGCGAAGCGCAAACCGCTCTTCGATCTCCCGGTGAGTTGGACGGGAAGAGACATAGGGGGTTATCTATGAAGCATTTTAATTGCCCCTTTCTTTTGGAATAGTTGAAAGTCCTCTTCTTAGGGGATTTTCTTTTTTCTTATCAACATAGAGTTGGAACTTAGCCGATGGACGAGTGGACCAGTGTGAAGCTTTAGTTTCGTTGCCGGCCAGAGCTCCTAGCCGACGACCGGCTACCCCTTTCGAGCTCAGCTGACCCCTTCTTGATTCCGTTTTTTCCCTATTTGAGATAGATGAATCAATGGAACTTTGATCCCCGGTTCCTGCTTGGTCTAATGTCTGGGTGCGTATGGCGGTACACTGAGAGCACCTTTCAAGTCGGCTGAAAAAGAAAGAAAAAAGGCTTTCGTCGTCTTTTTCCCGCTTTCACCTTCGATTGCGAAGGGCTTTTTTTCCGGTTTTCAATTCCTCTCCGGCGAGGTTTGAACTTCGCGTGGTGGGAAGGCCTTCACGATTCGCATCTTCCCGTCCAGCAAAGAAAGTGAAGGGGCGCGGACAGCGAGTTGGAGGACGCTGCAGAACCGCGTGATTGATCCATCTGCGCTATTCCCTAATTGAAGAAAGTTGTAAAGCCTTCAGAGCCTCAGTCCCTACCATTTTTTTTTAAGAAAATGAAAGCTGACTAGCAATCGCTCGTTTTTCTTATTAGCATGGGATTGGATGTTAATAATGAAATAAAAACATATATAGATATTAGAAGAGAAGGCAATCCCCGTGGAATTCCTATCGATTTCCGATGGATAACAATCCATCTTTCTCGCTTTCGCTCTTTCTCCCAATCAGTCGCGAGGGTTCCGGGCATGAGAACGCAAGTGCCGGAATCAAACAAAAGGTCCGAACGTCCGAGGACGAAAGAGAAAATGCTCCGCGGGGAAGTCGTTTCCATCTAGGATAGCGTATTCGTGCCGGTTAGACGTCGGCCATGAAATCCATCACTATACCGAGCAAATCATGGGCATTCACATCTCGGTCAAAGGGAACTGTGCGCGATTCTCTCGTGAATCGCCTTCAGCAAGGTATGGCATTCAGGGTCTTAACCCAGGGATAAATCTTTCTTCATAGATACAAGACATTCGTTGCTGATCTAAAAAAGATCTTCTCCCGTGGGCGTTAGCGGACGTTTTTCATTTTTCACTCGGTCCTGACTTCCCAAAGCAAAGGTTTTTTTTAGGTTTACTTTGGAAAGGCGCTAAACAGGCCTATAGGTTCGCCTTTCTATTTATAATAGAAGAAGTCTAATATAATTAGTATAGAAGTCTATATAATTAGCCAAATCGTCTGAAGCATGAACAGAATCGCCTTTGTTCCGAAGGCCTAGCGAGTTAAGCGAGTTCCTTTTTTCTTTTTTCAAAGGCAGTCCTTTTCTTTCCCCGGACCGATGACTCGCTTGTTCAGTACTGCTAACTCTTATTGGAGGATTCCGTCCCCTCGGGACTACCAGTAGCTTCGGTTGTTGAATCTCGTGCAAGTTAGGTTGTGGTTGTATTGGCTGCAAGCGGAACGTAGGCGCTTTAGGTGTGTGTTGGCCATGCACTCTCGCGTCGTGTAATGTCGTATGTATGATAGAGGTGGTGTGGTGATTGACCTCAATGCTAATGGTTATCCCCAAGGTTCAACGAATGAATGAAGCTATGCTATGATCGTACCCGGATAGAGATGATAGTCTTCCTCTGATGTATCCAAGCCGGCCATAATAGAATCGATAGGCGAAGCAGCCAATAGCAGTCTGTTCTCGCCTATCGATAGATAGCAGGTTGCTTCCAAGCTCAAACCATTTGAAACGGAATTGCTACTTTTTTCTTGTTATTGATAGAGTGGTATTCTCCGCCCCTGTCAAAGAAAGTAGAGGGAGAGTCTTTCTCCAATGAGAATAAAGAAAGTTTTTGGGCAAGACAAGAAAGGAACTCGCCCTTTGACACCAAGGGATAAGAGCGGATTGCTGGCGATGACTTGGTGAAGGGAATCTATGAGAGAAGGTTCTCGACGAACCGGGTTCCGACCGAATAGAGCGCGGAGCCAACGA